ACCCTACAATTGAAATAGATATTGAAAGTTGAAAGAGTAAATATCCGTTCGCGAAAGTTTTTATTTTATTGGATTTAAAAATTTTTGTCGATCCGATATGATAATAAAAAAGACAAAACCAAATAAAGACTCGTTATAAAAAAATGACATTATATTATCTAAAATATCATTAAATACATCTATATTATTTTATAATTGTTTCATTCGCGAGGAGCTGGATGAGAAGAAACTCTCATGTCCGGTTCTGTAGTAGAGATGGAATTAATTGAGAAACAACCATCAACTATAACCCCAAAAGAACCAGATTCCGTAAACAACATAGAGGAAGAATGAAAGGAATATCTTATAGAGGTAATCGTATTTGCTTCGGTAGATATGCTCTTCAGGCACTTGAACCCGCGTGGATCACATCTAGACAAATAGAAGCAGGGCGGCGAGCAATGACACGAAACGTGCGCCGCGGTGGAAAAATATGGGTACGTATATTTCCAGACAAACCAGTTACAGTAAGACCCGCAGAAACGCGTATGGGTTCAGGGAAAGGATCTCCCGAATATTGGGTAGCTATCGTTAAACCGGGTAGAATACTTTATGAAATGGGCGGAGTAGCAGAAAATGTAGCCAGAAGGGCTATTTCAATAGCGGGATCCAAAATGCCTATACGAACTCAATTAATTATTTCAGGATAGGAATGTAGAACCAAAGGAAAGAAGTCTTTGGAATGAAAAAAAAAAATTGTAGGTTTCTTTTCTTTTTATTTATTTTGGACAAACAATATTTCTTTTTTTTTTCATTCGCCCCTTTGCATCAAAAGAGCAAATAAAAAAAATGATATGATTCAACCTCAAACCCATTTAAATGTAGCGGACAACAGCGGGGCCCGAGAATTGATGTGTATTCGAATCATAGGAGCTAGTAATCGACGATATGCTCATATTGGTGACGTTATTGTTGCTGTAATCAAGGAAGCAATACCAAATACACCTTTAGAAAAATCTGAAGTGATCAGAGCTGTAATTGTACGTACTTGTAAAGAACTCAAACGTGACAATGGTATGATACTACGATATGATGACAATGCTGCGGTTGTTATTGATCAAGAAGGAAATCCCAAAGGAACTAGAATTTTTGGTGCGATCGCACGGGAATTGAGACAGTTAAATTTCACTAAAATAGTTTCATTAGCACCTGAAGTACTATAAGTATAATAAAGATGAGACTCCAATATAATATAATTATAGCATTTGAATAAAATATGAATAAAATAGATAAAATGAATTAGTAGATTTTTCTCACGCATATATCTTTAACAATTCATATCATAAAAAAAATATATAAAGAAAAAAACATGTTGATCATATCAAAATTCGGGGGCAACAATAATTTTAGTTTATCATGGGTAAAGACACTATTGCTGATATAATAACTTCTATACGAAACGCTGACATGAATAGAAAAGGAACGGTTCGAATACCATCTACTAACATCACCGAAAACCTTCTTAAAATACTGTTAAGAGAAGGTTTTATTGAAAACGTGAGGAAACATCAGGAAAGCAACAAATATTTTTTGGTTTTAACCCTACGACATAGAAGGAATAGGAAAGGGCCATATAAAACTGTTTTAAATTTAAAACGGATCAGTCGACCCGGTCTACGAATCTATTCGAACTATCAACGAATTCCTAGAATTTTAGGCGGGATGGGAATTGTAATTCTTTCCACTTCTCGGGGTATAATAACGGACAGAGAGGCCCGACTAGAAGGAATTGGCGGAGAAATTTTATGTTATATATGGTAAGCTTTCTTATATCCAACTTAGATATGGAACTTTCCTATTAATTTGTGAAAAAAAACGGGTTTCTAATATAACTCTCCTACTACATTAGTTAATACTTCAAAGAGGTTTTGTTTTACCTGGAATAAAAGGAAAAAAATGGATTCATGAAAATTTAATTACTGAATCACTTTCGAATGGTATACTTAAGATTCGATTAGATAATGAAGATCGGATTCTAGGTTATGGTTCAGGAAGGATTCGGCGTAGTTTTATACGTATACTACTGGAAGATAGAGTAAAAATTTAAATAAGTCGTTATGATTCAACCAAAGGGCATATAATTTATAGACTCTGAAACAAGGATTCAAACGATTAGTTGATTTATTTTTTCAACTTCAATATTGCTTTCGAAGAGATACAATTCGAAAGTTCACAATTTCAAGAAACTTATTTTCTTCCAATAAGTAAATTCGAAATTAAGTTAAGGAATGACAAATATGAAAATAAGAGCCTCTGTTCGTAAAATTTGTGAAAAATGTCGACTGATCCGTAGACGGGGACGAATTATAGTAATTTGTACCAACCCGAGACATAAACAAAGACAAGGATAATCTTTCTAAAATAAAAGAGACTTTCTAAGGGACTGGATATACAAATAAAAAAAAAAAGAAAGGATCCGTTTTGACATGAAATGGATATATCCATATATCTCTGACTTATA